ATTTTATGAATAATCCAATACGTGTGGATTTATCGGTATGAAACATCCTGCAAATCTTTTATTTACTAAAAAACAAATAAAAAACGAATGATAAAAAGAAATATTTTTTATTTTATTTTCTATATATTTCTATATAGAAAATAAAAAAAGGGATAAAATAAGAACTGTAATGAGATAATAAAGAAGTATTTAGATATACGTAATACGTAAAGATTTAATCCGCTTTTCAGTCGGAACAAAACAAGAAAAGTCTTTTTTTGTTTGAATAATTTTACTAAGTTATAAGTTGAAGTGAATTGAATCATTGAAGAAGTTCTATTTATTCAATGAATTACTCTCCCCTCACTTCCCCTTTTTTTGTTTCTGTTTGTCCATTACTGTTATGAATCTAAACAAAAAAAAGAAGTTAAGATATACCTGTAAAAGATAACTAGGGATAAGAATCCTTGGCGAACAGGAGAAAAAACACGATTCTTTCGATACAAGACGACACAAGAAAGGTATTTTTCTTGTGTCGTCTTGTATCGAATAGAAGATTAGGAAGACTAAAAAAACTTTATAGAAATCTTTTTTACTTTCATTTTTCCCGTCTTTGCCTTGTATTCTATTCCTTTGTATGCTTTTTTTCTATTATTAGGAATAGTATACAAGTAATGAGTTTCAGACATCTCACAAAAGAAAAAACAGTATAAAAAAATAAAAAAAAGTAAAAGGCTTACATAATTTTTGAATCATACAATACATAATTCTATCAATCGACAAGTTTAAGGAATCTCTAGATCTAGAAATTTATTTCGTACAACTGAACCTTTTCAAACTGTTTCTTTTTCAGAACCAAAAAGATTTGTGCCAAAATCACAGATGCCAAGAAGAACAAAAGGCCTTGGACTCGTAATGGATCTTGAAGCACTATTTCTGCGTCTCCCTGCCCAAACCCTCCTACATTTGGATTACTTGTTAATGGTTGATCAAGCTTGATGGATTCACCTTCTGAAACAAGAAGTTCTGGTCCTGGAGGTATAATATCAACCACTTGACGTCCATCTAATGCATCAATTATGGTTATTTCATACCCCCCCTTTTCTTTACGTACTATTCTGCTTACTATACCGGCTGATGTAGCATTATAAACTGTATTGTTACTCTTGCTACCATCAGGATAAATCTGACCCCTTCCTCTGTTCCCACCTACATATATAGGATATTTTAAGAAGTGAACGTCTTTTTTCGTAGCAGGGTCGGGAGAAAGAATGGGAAAGACGATTTCACTATATTTCTGACCGGGAACAGGACCTATCACAAGAATATTTTTTTTATTAGGACGATAAGACTGAAAAGAAAGATTGCCCATCTTTTCTTTCATTTCGGGAGAAATACGATCGGGGGGGACTAATTCGAATCCCTCGGGTAAAATAAGAACAGCTCCCACATTTAAAGCTCCCTTTTTACCATTAGCAAGAACTTGTTTCAGTTGCATATCATAAGGAATTCGAACAACTGCTTCAAATACAGTATCAGGAAGTACAGCTTGCGGAACTTCAATATCCACGGGCTTATTAGCTAAATGGCAATTGGCACATACAATTCGACCAGTCGCTTCTCGTGGATTTTCATAACCCTGCTGCGCAAAAATGGGATATGCATTTGAAATAGATGCTCGAGTTATTACATATATCATGATCGATAAAGAAATGGATCGAGTCATCTGTTCTTTTACCCAAGAAAAAGTATTTCTATTTTGCATAGTCCAATCATAGATCCCGGAATTTCTACAATAAATTCGATAGGTAGCTAGTAGAATTCCCTATCCACAAGTTTGCCATTGTATTGATTGTACTGAAAGAATTGTACTGGTGGAATATGGTATGAATACCTTGAACTGAAAAGGTAGAAGTATAAAAAATAAGTAAGATTTAAAACGATTTCTTTATACACGAAGCAAAAGTCTGATTTGATTGATATCAAGAGATCTAATGAATTCTTCATTCATTGAATGATAAATTACTACAAGGGAAGGAGATACACGATTTCAAAAATGGAAGATCCAATATTTCACAATTGTATCTAGAATCACTGGGAAAGTGAAAACAAGACCAGATATAATTTGATCGTTCTGAGCCAATCCAAAATCGTTGTATATCGAACCAATCATTAGTTCCCAACCATGGGTCGAGTGGAATCCGATCCATAAATCAGTAACTAAAAGAATAGAAAAAGCTTTTATTGTGTCACTTAAGTTATAGAGAAATTCCTGAATCCAAGAATTAAGAATGAAAAGTTCTTCATTACCCAGAATAAAATAACTACTTAGAATAGCGAAACAGATTAGATTTGTCGATAAATGCAAAATTCTATGGAAATGAGATTCATTGTGTCTTTTGACCAATTGTATTGTTTCCTTGTGCATTCCTATATGAAGCCCTTGCCCTTGTATATATGTGTCCGAGTACTGCTTTATCATCTCGTCCAACAGGAATAGTTCTTCTAATTACATAAAATTTTCTAGAACATTTTTCTCTTGAATATCATTCAAAAGGATTTCGGATTGCCTGGTATTCCACCAATTAATAATCCAAGTTTCTAGACTTTTATTAAATGAGAGAGAAACCCACCAGGGCAAAAAGAGTATAGACACAAGATATGGGAGGGAAGCGTAATGCTTTCTTTTTTTTTTTTTTCATTATGTATCTGTGATGTTAATGAACCTGTTTCATTCGTTGATTCTATCTTCGATTTCTATGAAGCGCGAGTTCTATAACAAGAACAAGGTATCGAATTTATGGTTTATGGGTCTTTTCCTATTTTTGTTTTTGTGTCAGAATTAAGTCTTTGTATCTAGAATAGAACATCGAAGAGTTGTCTTAAAAAGATAATTAGTAAGTTCTTCTCTCATGCTGAGATTTCTTCTTCAGTTCATTTCATTCAATTGGTACGCGCAAGAAATAGGCCAATTCGGCAGCTTTTTGTTCAATTTCTCGTGGATTCAAATTATCATCAGTACGAGTCAAGGGAATGGCTCCTTGACCCCGGATTTCCATATAAAGGACACGACGAGTAAAAAGACCCTCTCCCACCTCTATTCTGATTGATTGGATATCTTTCAGAAAGAAACGAAGAAAGATGCGACGATTTTTTCCAGGGAATCCCCAACGAAAAAAGCACATTATCCCTTCTTTTCTATCGAATCGGTCATAACCACTACCTAAATTCCATGAAATTGTGCACCACAAATAAGAACTAATGAATAGACCTGCGATCCCATAGAAAGACATCACGATCCCTTGTGGGAAAAAAACAATTTCCTGAGAAGGAAATACGGATATCAGATTACTACCAAGATAACTGGAAGTTCCAACCACTAAGAATCCTAGTGAACCTAAAAAAAGGATACAGGCCCAGCAAAAATTACTTGTTTTTCGAGACCCCGTTATAAGTTCTATCCATATATGTTCTGATCGCCAATTCATACTATACTAGATCCAGTTGCATTTTATTAGAATTGAGAAAATAACCCAAATAGATTTGACTTTTCTTGCTTGATTCCGAAATAACTTCCATCAACTAGCAGTATTCTGACATGAACCATTAGGAATAATTGGTTAGATACATTGAGTTTCTATTTCAAAAATTTTTAAAAAATATTTGCTGATCATTTTGAATTTAATTGATATTGATTAAGCTATAACCGCATATACATACATTAATGCATATATTATGCATCAGTATACATAACAATTTTTCCGTTTGTTTTCGGAAAGGCCACATATCATATATCCTACCATATTACACTAAAAAGTATTTGTATGATGATCCAGCGTTGAAATAAATTGATGAGATTTGGTCCCATCATTTTTAGACAATCTTATTTCTTTGGACATAAAGAGATAAAGAAGCCATTGCGATTGCCGGAAAGACTAGGCCCACTAAAGGAACCAAAATAGAGGGAAAGTTCAAATCTATCATAGAACGGGTACCTCGATTTCATATTTGTACCTATTATAATTATAAAGATATCTTATGATACGTCTACCTATTATAAAAAATATGAATATAATCTTAATATTCTTAATATTAAAGTACTTAATAATAAAAATAAATAAGTACAAGGAATGTAGAACTAAATGAAGTTTACCTATTCCTCTTTCTACACGAATATGTATGACAGTCCACTTTCATAAATTTTATTCTTCTTTATCCCATCCTTAATTTTATTTATATCTTTTCTTTCAAAAAACCTTTGTTTGTTTTGAAAGAAAAGAATTTTTTATGAATTCGCGACTTTAACCAATCTTATCCAACAAACAAAACAGGGGTTCTCGGTAAATAGAAATAATTTATATTCTATATTCTTATTATTCTTTATTATCATTCTATATTCATTCTTATATTCTTCTTAGTTTGATTATTTGATTATATATTCTATATTTGAATTTGATTTGTTTTTATATTTTATTTTTTTTTCTATATTTTTTTATATATTTTTCGTTGTTCTATAATATGAATATGTCATTAAAGTAGGGATAAATTTTTTTTGATTTACCCGATTTCTCAGAAGGAGAAAGAAACTCTTTTTTATCTTGTCGATAGAGAGATGCTTATTCCTAATCAGGAAGGGGGGTAGAATAAAAAAATGGATTCGGGTAAAAAAGTAATTATCCAAAACTTCTGACTCTTACTACACTTATAACTGATGTCCCAAAAGAAAACACCATCCTCCTAGTTTTTACAATAAACTAAATGCTTATTCGCTACAAATCAAAATAACTGAACCTAGTGCTATACTTCCATTTTAAAATGAAGAATTTCAACCCCTTTTTCATTTTAAATTAAAATATTTTTTTTGAATCTTGATTCAAGGGAAGGAAACCCTGTAGTTGAAATAACTCACTGAGAACACCTTTTAAAAGGTTACGTGGTACGATTGGGTCGAATAAGCCCTTATCGAATAAATACTCAGCCTCTTGTGAACCGTCAGGTACTGTCTTTTTCAATGTTTGTTC